ATAAAAAAAAACTATTTTACAAGATTAGAAAAATGATTATTTTCTACTAATCATAAAGATATCGGTATACTATACTTTATTTTTGGATTTTGATCAGGTATCATAGGATTATCCCTTAGAATAATTATTCGATTAAATCTTCGTGTATCAATAAATTTATATATTAACAACAACCAATTTTATAATTCAATCGTTACAGCTCACGCATTTATTATAATTTTCTTTACAGTAATACCAATTATAATTGGAGGATTTGGAAACTGACTAGTTCCCTTAATACTAGGGGCACCAGACATAGCTTTCCCCCGACTAAATAATATAAGATTTTGGTTACTTCCACCATCCTTAATACTTTTAATTATAGGACTTTATAAAGAAGGAGCAGGAACAGGATGAACAGTATATCCTCCTCTCTCTACTTTTTATCATTCTGGAATTTCGGTAGACTTAACAATTTTTTCTCTTCATTTAGCTGGGATTTCTTCTATTTTAGGAGCTTTAAATTTTATTACAACTATTTTAAATCTAAAAAACAAGATATTATCAGCAGAAAAATTAAGTTTATTCGTTTGATCAGTTATACTAACAGCAATTTTACTTCTTTTATCCCTTCCAGTTTTAGCAGGAGCTATTACGATATTATTAACAGATCGAAATTTGAACACTTCATTTTTTGATCCAAGAGGAGGAGGGGATCCAGTACTTTACCAACACTTATTTTGATTTTTTGGACACCCAGAAGTATACATCCTCATTTTACCTGGATTTGGTTTAATTTCTCATATCATTACACAAGAAAGAAATAAAGAAAGAACATTTGGTTTACTAGGTATAATTTATGCTATAATAGCAATTGGATTTTTAGGATTTATTGTATGAGCTCATCACATATTTACAATCGGTATAGACGTTGATACACGCGCTTATTTTACCTCAGCTACAATAATTATTGCAGTCCCTACAGGAATTAAAATTTTTAGATGACTTGCAACTTTTTGTGGTTCAAAAACAGATATTAAAATTTCAACCCTTTGAAGAATTGGATTTGTTTTTTTATTCACTTTAGGAGGTTTAACAGGAGTAATACTATCAAATTCTTCAATTGATATTGTTCTTCATGACACTTACTACGTTGTAGCTCATTTTCATTACGTTTTATCAATAGGTGCAATCTTCGCAATTTTCGCAGGATTTATTCATTGATATCCATTATTCAGTGGATTAATATTAAATAAAAAATGATTAAAAATTCATTTTTATATAATATTTTTTGGAGTTAATTTAACTTTTTTTCCTCAACACTTTATAGGATTAATAGGGATACCTCGACGGTACTCAGATTACCCTTTCCTATTTGAATCATGAAACAAAATTTCAAGATTTGGATCCGTAGTAAGTTTAATTGCAACAATTTACTTCATTTTTATTATATGAGAAAGAATAACAAGAAAACGAATCCCAATTATAGTTAATAAAAATAGATGGTCAATTGAATGAAATAAATCAACTCCAACTAAAGAACACTGTTTTTCAGAAAATCCAAAAGTATTTTTTTAAAATAATAACATTCCTATTTATTAGTTTAACCAGATTAATTGTAACAATTATTTTAATAAGTTTATCTATTACTATTTCAAAAAAAAGAAACAAAAAACGAGAAAAAGTAATCCCTTTTGAATGTGGTTTTAACTTTTTTAATTTTGCACGGCTACCTTTTTCTATACAATTCTTTTTAATTGCAATCATCTTCATTATTTTTGACGTTGAAATTATTTTAATTGTACCTTTAATCCCGAGTATATTTAAAGTCAATTTATTTAAATGATTAACTACATCTACGCTATTCATCATAATCTTAATTATCGGAATTCTAATCGAATGGAAAGAAAAAACATTTGAGTGAAAAAAATACTTTTGTAGTATAATTAATACATTGATATTAAAAATCATAAAAGAGATTTATTCTCCTAAAGTAATAATAGAACTAAGATTTTACAATATTTTTTTAAATTCTAGAAGAATCACAATTTCAGTAATAGAAGAATTTCATGATTACACAAATTTGTTTTTATCAATTATCATTACATTTATTTTAGTAATTATCTTAAATATTTTAACTTCAAGATTTACAAACTACAACTTTAAAGAAAATACTAACTTAGAAATTATCTGAACAATTTTACCCATAATAATTTTATGTTTAATCGCTTATCCCTCACTTTATTACTTGTACTTATTTGACCTAACTTTAAATCCAACCATCTCAATCAAAGTATTTGGAGCTCAATGATACTGAATCTATGAAAACTTTGATTCTGTGAAAGGAAACTCTTATAACTCCTATATAATCAATGACAACGAACTAATTAAAGGAAGTCCATGTAATTTAGGATGACGACTTCTCATAACTGACACTCGACTAGTGGTCCCATTTGGCACAGAAATTCAATGTCTTACAACTTCTTTAGACGTCATTCACTCTTTCTCTATTCCAGAAATAGGAATTAAAGTAGACGCAATTCCAGGACGGTTAAATTCAGTTAATTTTAAAGTAACAAAACCAGGACTTTATTATGGTCAATGTGCAGAAATTTGCGGAACAGGTCATTCATTTATACCAATTTGTATAGAAGCTATCTAAAAATGTTTCTATTGTAATAAGCAAATCTATTTTCCAAATAGAAAGTCGATTTAATCGGTAACATCCTAAAATAAGTTAAATAAAACTATTGAACTTTTAATTCAATTTTGCTTAAAGCTATTAGGTTTCTTCAAGAATATACCAAAAATTCCATTTCATTTAGTCACTCGAAGACCTTGACCAATTCTAGCATCTTTCCAAGTTTTTAATACAGCATTTACAACAGCAAAAATATTTAACGAAAAAGTTTCTAGAAACATATTTATTTTAAATTTAATTCTAATGATTTTTATTTCGTGAAGATGATGACGAGATATTATTCGTGAATCTACTTATGAAGGTAAGCACACAAAAGAAGTAATTACAGGACTAAAAATGGGAGTAATATTATTTATCACATCAGAAGTTTTTTTTTTTATTTCATTTTTTTGAGCCTTTTTTCATTCTTCTTTGTCTCCAGATATCTTCATTGGCCAAATATGACCTTGTAAAGGGATCAAATCTTTTAACCCAATGAGTATTCCTCTTATAAATACAATCATTTTATTAAGCTCAGGAGTAACTCTTACAGGAGCTCATCATTTTTTAATAACAGGAAAAAAAAATAGATGCGACAGACTTTTATTAATTACAATCACTTTAGGAATTTACTTTTCTATTCTACAATATATTGAATATCAAGAAGCATCTTTTTCTATTGCAGATTCGATTTACGGATCAACATTTTTTATAGCTACAGGATTTCACGGAATCCACGTTTTAATCGGAACAATTTTCCTTTTAGTATGTTTCTTACGAAGAAAAACAGATCATTTTTCTTCTTATCATCATTTTGGATTTGAAGCAGCAGCATGATATTGACACTTCGTAGACGTAGTCTGACTTTTTTTATACATTTTTATTTATTGACTAGGTAAATAGTTCTTATTAGTTAAAACCAAAAAGAGGTACACTACTGTTAATAGTGAAAATGAATTTATTCTAGCTGTCAATATAGTTTAAAAAAAACAGTAATTTTGTAAATTAATGTTATACACTCATTATTATTGATTAAGATAAATTATTTAAGCTTCTAACTTAAAAAAAGTCATCAACAAGACTATATCTTTTATAAAATTTAAAAAACATTATATTTTCAATATAAAATTAATGAATTTCATTTATAAATACCCTTTATTTCTTTAACAAGCAAAAGAGGCCAAAAATCGGCTAAAAATGGCCAAAAATCGGCTAAAAATGGCCAAAAATCGGCTAAAAATGGCCAAAAATGGCCAAAATCCGAGTTGTACCTCTAAAAAAAAAAATCTTCCAAAAAAAAACCCCCGACAAGTACACCACGATTTAGTTTTTTTTTTTTTTTTTTTTTTAATTTAGAAGATATATATTTCTAGTCTTTATTTATTTATTTTTTTTATTATTTTATTTTAGGGATTTAAAGTACCTTGATTTAAAATCTAAATAAGTTGAAACTTAAAGATATAAAGATAAATATATCAAATTTAACTTATTCTAAAATCAGAAAAGAAACGATTATTTCATTTGTAATATCCAAAATTACTATTTTCATTAAATTATTTTCTGAAAACCGAAGGGTGCCTGATAAAAAGGGATATTTTGATAGAATATATCATGGGATACAAGCGTCCCTCCTTTGAGATAATTAGATTTAAAAGTATTTATAAACACCCAATTTTTGAAATTATTAACAATTCACTAATTAAACTTCCGTCACCTAAAAACATTTCACTAATATGAAACTTTGGATCAATTTTAGGGCTATGTTTAATCATCCAAATTTTAAGAGGGTTATTTTTAGCCATACATTACGTACCAAACACACAAATAGCTTTTCAAAGAGTAATCCACATTTGTCGAGACGTAAATATAGGCTGATTAATTCGTATGCTTCATGCAAACGGAGCATCAATGTTCTTCGTTTGTATGTTCCTTCACATCGGACGAGGGATTTACTATGAATCTTATTTTCTTACAGAAACTTGAAATATAGGAGTAGTAATCTTTTTACTTACTATAGCCTCTGCTTTCCTAGGTTATGTTTTACCCTGAGGACAAATATCTTTTTGAGGAGCTACAGTCATTACAAATCTTCTTTCAGCCATTCCATATTTAGGACAAACTTTAGTTTATTGAATTTGAGGAGGATTTTCAGTAGATAATTCCACACTTAATCGATTTTTTGTATTTCATTTCATCCTTCCATTCATTGTTTTAGTTACGGTAATTTTACATTTATTTTTTTTGCATATTAAAGGATCTAATAATCCTTTAGGAATCTCAAGAAAAACATATAAAATTCCATTTAGACCATATTTTTCTTTTAAAGACTTAATAGGATTTATAACATTTTTTATTTTAATTATTTTTATCATCTCTTTTTTTCCTTATTTTTTAGGTGACCCCGATAATTTTTCTATTGCTAATCCAATGGTAACACCTATTCACATTAAACCCGAATGATATTTTTTATTCGCATATGCAATTTTACGATCAATTCCAAATAAACTAGGAGGAGTCATTGCATTAGTCATAAGTATTTTAATTTTAATATTTTTACCTATTATGAAACAAACAAAAAAAACTCAAGGAAATCAATTTTGTATAATAAAACAGATTACATTTTGAATTTTAGTAATAACATTTTTTTTGTTAACCTGAATTGGAGCACGACCGGTAGAAAACCCTTTTGTAATAATTGGACAATTTCTAACAGTTATTTACTTCGCTATGTTTTTTATTATTTCTTCCATTTAATAGTAAAAGGACTAAGTCCATAAATAAATTTACAGTTTATCATCTTATTTAGATTATTTTACTTTTATCATGAAATGTTATCAAACATGAAATAAAAAATTCTTTTTATATTCAAAAAGCATTATTTTTATTATCCTTAATTAGAAGAATCACTATCTGCCTATCTTCAAGATCTTTTATTAGAATATGAATAAGAATAGAAATCAATTTATTTAGAATAATCCCAATTCTATCTACTAACCAAAAAAACTTTAGAGAAAAATCAACTATAATATATTTTTTGATTCAAAGAATTTCTTCAAGAATCATTTTAATTTCAATTTCAATGAATTTAAAATTTTTTAAAAATATTACAAATTTTTTAATTTATATAGCGATCTTTTTAAAATTAGGAATATTTCCATTCCATTTTTGAATGATCTCCGTAATTGAAGGACTAGAATGAAATACAGCTTTTATCATTATAACTATTCAAAAAATTATTCCTATTTCAGTTCTAATAATATTTATACACCAGAAAATCATTATCTTATTTTGTTTGATAAGATCAACTGTAGCAGCAATTAGAGGAATCACTATATTTTCCATACGAAAAATTTTAGGATTTTCTTCAATTAATCACTTAAGAATAATAATAATTTCTTTAATTCTATCCAAAAAAGTATTCAAGATGTACTTTTTGATTTATTCATTAATAACTTTTTCAACAACAAAACATCTAAAATTGCTAAACATTAATCTTATTTCTCAAAGAATAACATTTATTAAGTTAAACAAAACTAATAACCTCTCAATTATGATTCTATTTTTAAGCTTAGCTGGAATACCCCCATTATTAGGATTTTTACCTAAAATAATTACAATCTTATTAATAATTAAAAGAAATATAATATTTACAACCTTACTAATTTTAAACTTAAATACTTTATCAACATATTTTTATTTACGGCTTTCAATTAACAATATTTTAATAAACTTAAATATAAAAAAAACTTTTAGGTCATCAGTAAACGTAAGAATACCATTTTACTTAATCATAAGACCTTTATATTTAATTTTTATATGAAATTTTAAGTTAAACAAAACTATTAATTTTCAAAATTAAAATTAAAACAAAATTAAATTTCAATAAAATTAATACAAATTTTAAGAATAATCTCAATTTTAGTATTTTCTCTAGTCGGAGTAGCTTTCATTACACTACTAGAACGAAAAATTTTAGGATATATACAAATTCGTTTAGGACCAAATAAAGTTGGAACAGAAGGAATCTTACAACCTTTTTCAGACGCCATTAAACTTTATACAAAAGAAATAAGATGACCAGTACAATCTAATTTTATTGCTTTTTTTCTTTCTCCATGTTTAAGACTTACCTTAAGCCTAGTAATAACAACCTTAATACCTTATATGAAACCATTAATTAACATAAAATTAGCTATACTTATATTTTTGTCAGTTCTAGGACTAGGAGTATACCCAATTTTAATCAGAGGATGAGCTTCAAATTCCAATTATTCTTTAATTGGGGGAATACGAGCATTAGCTCAAACTATTTCATATGAAGTATCACTTGTATTCATTTTATTAAGAATATTACTTATAACATCTTCTCTTTCTTTTTATTCTATTTTAATAACACAGAAAATATTCTTCTTCTTTATAACCTTAATTCCTTTTCTTCTATGAATATTCTCTTCAGTAGCCGAACTAAACCGTACACCCTTCGATTTTGCTGAAGGAGAAAGAGAACTTGTCTCCGGATTTAATACAGAATATAGAAGAAGAAGATTTGCAATTATTTTTATAGCAGAATATTTAATAATTCTCTTATTTAGAATATACACAAGAGTATTTTTTTTAAAAAGAAGAAATAACATTAGCAGAATAATAAAATTTATAATATTAATATTTTTTTTTATTTGAATCCGAGCAACACTCCCGCGATACCGATATGATAAACTTATAAATCTATCATGAAAATTTATCTTACCGACAGCTACCTTCAACTTATTTATTTCAATTTTTCTAACAGTTTATTCCAAGTACTAAAAATAAGTTAAATTAAACTATTGGATTCATAATCCAACCTTGGCTAAGCCTTTTTAGAAAGAGTAATAATTTAAAAAAAATATTTATTTTGCATATAAAATTTACATAATTGTTTACTTTGTTCTTTTAGCTTAACAAAAAGCATAATATTGAAAATATTAAGATATTTTTTAATTCAGAACAAAATTTTCATTCTAGATAAAATTAAACTTTTTTTTATATACATGAAAAAAAAAATTAACAAAATCAGTATAAAAAGTTTTTAATATAAAAAATATATAAAAAAAAAAAAAGTTGACTGATAAATTAAGTGCCAGCAATCGCGGTCAAACTTAAAGTTAAATTAATAAAACGGAAAATGTAGTTAAATAAAAGAAATGAATTTAAATACATTGATAAGAAGTCAAATTCTAATCAATTTTTTACTCTAAAAATTTTTGAATCTATAAAACCTACAATAAAAAAAGGATTCGATACCCTTGTATAAAGACAAAAAATTTATCCTGGGTAATAATAAAAAGTTATAAACTCAAAGAATATGGCAGCATAAACAAAATTTAGGGATACTTGATTATTTAAAATTTGATAATTCACAAATACCTTACTTAAAATTTAATTAATTTCTATATCTCCGTTTTAAGAAATTAATAAAAATTAATAATTAACTAAATATATAATATTTATAAAAATTCAGGTCAAGACAGAATATTTTAAGAACAATTGAGTATCATTGTAAATAAAGGAATAAAACCCTCTTAAAAAAAGATTAATAGAGAACTTAAAAGTAAATTTGGTTAAAAAAACTAAAATGAATTATAATAATTATGTGTACAAATCGCCCGTCACTCTCAATCAAAATTGAGATAAGTCGAAACAAAGTAAGTGTATCGGAAGATGTACTTAGATTAAATACCTCAGATTCTCCCCATGTCTATTCCAATTGTTTTAACTTCCTTAATTATCACAACTTTAGGACTATTAATATTAAATGAAACAAAATGAATAAACAAAAAAAAATATTTTAAAAACACAAACAAAAAAAATGAAAAGATATTTTTTTTAAGACTATTTATTTCGTTTGACCCTAAGACTTCAATTTTATGAGAAATAAACTGAACAGTCTTATTTATTTGTTTAATATTTTTAATTTTTAGATTTTGGAAAAAACCTTCACGAATCATAATAATTTACGTTGAATTAATTAATCAAATCACAAAACAGTTTAAGATTGCATTAAAAACAACAAAAGACAGAAGAGAAAGAATTTTTATTTCTTTATTTATAATAATTTTATTTTTAAATATGATAGGTTTGTTCCCAAACATTTTTACTCCATCTAGACACATCACACTAAATTTAATTATTTCTTTTCCTCTATGAGTTGGATTTATAATTTTTGGATGAACAAATTTTACCAAAAAAATATTAAGTCATCTTGTTCCTAACGGAACTCCAACAGCCTTAATTAGATTTATAGTCCTAATTGAAATAATTAGAAATATTATTCGACCCTTAACTTTAAGGATTCGTTTAATAGCTAATATAGTTTCTGGTCATCTTCTTCTAACCCTAATAGGGAATTTAATACAAAACAGATCTTTTTTACTTGTAATTTTATTAATTTTTATTCAAAGAATTTTATCTTCACTTGAGTTAGGTGTGGCTTTCATCCAAGCCTACGTTTTTTGTATACTTTTAACTTTATATTCAAATGACTCAGATTTTAACTAATTTGTCTTAGTATAAAGTACGAAAACCTTTGAAGTTTTAAGAAAAAGTTAAATCCTTTTAGACATTTAATGAGCTTTAAGCAATAAATTTTTTAAACAAGATTTAATTAATTAGCTTATATAAAGCATATATTTTGAAAATATAAAAAAGACTAACCATTTATTAATTTAGAAGGAATAATTTAAAAAAAATATTCCTTTGTCAAAGGAAAATTATTTCTTAAAGAAATTTTCTTCTTAATAAGAAAGCAATGTTTTTGTTTCTAGTTTCGACCTAGAAGAAAGTAATTTTACTCTTATTAACTCTTTAGCAAAATATAATGCATTAAGCTTAGAACTTAAAAATAAGAAAAATCTTAAGAGTTAAACAAATTTAAACATATTTATATAGTTTAAAAAACATTATATTTTCAATATAAAATTAATGAATTTCATTTATAAATACCCTTTATTTCTTTAACAAGCAAAAGAGGCCAAAAATCGGCTAAAAATGGCCAAAAATCGGCTAAAAATGGCCAAAAATCGGCTAAAAATGGCCAAAAATGGCCAAAATCCGAGTTGTACCTCTAAAAAAAAAAATCTTCCAAAAAAAAACCCCCGACAAGTACACCACGATTTAGTTTTTTTTTTTTTTTTTTTTTTAATTTAGAAGATATATATTTCTAGTCTTTATTTATTTATTTTTTTTATTATTTTATTTTAGGGATTTAAAGTACCTTGATTTAAAATCTAAATAAGTTGAAACTTAAAGATATAAAGATAAATATATCAAATTTAACTTATTCTAAAATATAAAATTTAAAAAACATTATATTTTCAATATAAAATTAATGAATTTCATTTATAAATACCCTTTATTTCTTTAACAAGCAAAAGAGGCCAAAAATCGGCTAAAAATGGCTAAAAATCGGCTAAAAATGGCCAAAAATCGGCTAAAAATGGCCAAAAATCGGCTAAAAATGGCCAAAAATCGGCTAAAAATGGCCAAAAATCGGCTAAAAATGGCCAAAAATGGCCAAAAATCGGCTAAAAATGGCCAAAAATCGGCTAAAAATGGCCAAAAATCGGCTAAAAATGGCCAAAAATGGCCAAAATCCGAGTTGTACCTCTAAAAAAAAAAATCTTCCAAAAAAAAACCCCCGACAAGTACACCACGATTTAGTTTTTTTTTTTTTTTTTTTTTTAATTTAGAAGATATATATTTCTAGTCTTTATTTATTTATTTTTTTTATTATTTTATTTTAGGGATTTAAAGTACCTTGATTTAAAATCTAAATAAGTTGAAACTTAAAGATATATAAAGATAAAAACAAGAAAAAAAAATAAAAATAAATAAAAAAAATAAGAAAAAAACATAACCAAGAATTTATTAAATACAGAAGAAAAATTAAAAATAAAACTATAGACATAAGCCCCAATATATAACTCAGAAAAACCATTTAAAGACTTAGTAATCTTAACAGAAAAATTAAAAAAATTTAACTTAAAAAAGTCAGTCTTTAAAAAGTGCAAAAACCATATATTACCTAAAAACAAAAATAAATCAGATTTAAAACGAAATAATTTATTAGAAAAGATAAAACAAAAAAGAAAAGAGATTCCACATAAGAACAAAACGAATAATTTAAGACTTAAAGGAAGAATAATATAATTATAAGGAAAGAAAAAAAAAGTAGATCCAAAAAATCCCAAAAAAATGGAAAAAATAAATAAAAAAATTATTGAATACTCAATTTTTATTTTATTATTAGAAGATTCTAAAGAAAAATAAAAAGAATTTTTTAAACTTAAAAAATAAATTAAACGGAAAGTATACAAAACAGTCAAAAATGTACCAACAAAAATTAAAAAAAAAAAGATAAAATTAATATTCTTTAACAAAAACAACTCCAAAATTAAATCTTTAGAAAAAAATCCAGATAAGAAAGGAAAACCACAAAGAGACAAGTTAGCTACATTAAATATAGCGAGAGAAAAAGAAAAATTTTTGTTTATCAAACCGAAAAATCGAATATCTTGATTGTCATAAAAATTATGGATAAATATACCGGCACATATAAATAACAAAGCTTTAAATCTAGCATGAGTCACTAAATGAAAAAATGCAAGATTTCTTAATCCTAAACCAATAGATGATATTATAAATCCTAATTGTCTTAAAGTGGAAAGAGCAATAATTTTTTTTAAATCAAATTCAAAGATTCCAGAAATACCAGACATAATTATTGTTAAAAGAGAAATAAATATCAAAAAAAATTTTAAATTCTCGCTCAAAAAACACCTAAAACGAATTATAATATAAACCCCAGCAGTAACTAAAGTTGAAGAGTGAACTAAGGAAGAAACAGGAGTTGGAGCTGCTATAGCCGCAGGTAACCAAGCAGAAAATGGAATTTGAGCTCTTTTAGTAAGAGAAGAAATCAAAAATAACGTTCTAAATCAATTAAGATTAGAACATAACAAATAGTTTATATAATTTCATCTACCTATAGAAAAAAATATAGCAATTGAACCTAAAATAAAAACATCTCCAATCCGATTAGTTAAAGCGGTAATTATCCCAGAAGAATAGGACTTAAAATTTTGGTAATAAATTACCAAACAATAAGAAATTAATCCAAGTCCGTCTCAACCTAAAAGTATACAAAAAAAATTAGGACACAAAATTAAAAAAATTATAGAAAAAACAAATAAAACTATAAGAAAAAAAAATCGAATTTTGTAAAACTCGTGTTCTATATAATAAAAAGAATAAAAAATAATAGATCCTCTAATTAATAGAACTATAGATATAAAAATACAAGAAATATAATCTAAATAAATAGGAAAATTTACACAAAAAGAAGAAATGTATATATTTCAAGAAAAAAAGTATCTATAATTTAAAGAAATCATATTAAAAGAAAAAAAAAAAAAAAAAAAACTTGCTACAATAAAAAAAGGAAACGAAATAAAAAAAATATTGAACAAAATTTTGTGAAGATAAATCATCTTTGATTCCACAAATCAATATCTTTTTTAGACTAACAAAATTTAATAAAAAAAATCTAATTTTAAGAAAAAGAAAAAAACAGGAAAAAAATGGAGATACAAAATATAATATTCAAGCAGATAACAAGAATTGAAAAAAAAAATTCTAGAATAAATTGATCCATGATTACAAAAAGAAAACAGAAATAAATTATAAACTCCTCTTAAAAAAGAAAGAAATATTAAAAAAAAAACAAAAATAAAACTTCAAGAAATTAATCCATTTAATAAAAAAATTTCTCTGATTAAATTTAAAGAAGGTGGGCAAGCTATATTTAAAGAACAAAAAATAAATCATCAAGTAGATAAAGAAGGAAATATGGATATAAGCCCTTTATTTAAAAAAATTCTACGTCTTCCAGATCGTTCATACAAAACATTAGCTAAAAAAAATAAACCGGAAGAACAAAGACCATGAGCTACTATCAACATAATAGAACCAACTAAAGAAGAAAAAGAAAACCTTAAGATTCCTATAATAACTAAACTTATATGAGAAACAGAAGAAAAAGCAATAATAGACTTCAAATCAACCTGACGAATACAAATAAAACTAGATAAAATTCCTCCTCATAAACTAATATAAATCCAGATAGAACTTAAATCCAAAAACTTTTTGTAGATAAACAAAAAACGATAAAGACCATATCCCCCTATCTTCAATAAAACCCCAGCTAAAATTATAGATCCTCTAAGAGGAGCTTCAACATGAGCCTTAGGCAACCAAGAATGAACTAAAAATATAGGCATTTTAATTAAAAAAGAAATAATTAAAAACAAGTAAACTAAAAAATAAGCTTTATTAAAATCAAAGAAATAGAAAATTAAAGAAAAATTAGTTTTCTTTAAAAAAAAAATTCTTAAAAGTATAGGTATAGACCCAAAAAGTGTATAAAAAAACAAATAATAACCAGATTTAATACGTTCAATTTTATTACCTCATCCAATAATAATAAACAGAGTAGGAATTAAAGTCGATTCAAAAAAAAAAAAAAATAGTAATAAATTACTTACGAGAAAAAACATTACAAGAAAATAAAATAATAAAAAAAAAGCCATTAAAAAAGATAAATAATTAAATGAATTTAAAATTTTTAGTCTTGAAATTACACTTAAAAAAACAATCCAAAAAGTTAAAATAATTATTAAAAAAGAAAAAAAATCCAAACTAATAAACAAGTTTTTTCTTAAAAATCTTAACGTAAAGTTAGAAAAGTGAAGAAGAGGATAAAAGACAAGTATATAAATTAACACAAAATATCATTTTAAACTGATTAAAGTCCCAAAAAAAAGAACAAAAAGAAAATAAGAAAATGTTAAAATAAAGTTAAATTTATTGAACTAAACCCAATAGAACCAAAAAATTTGATAGATTTAACTAAAACTGAAAGACCTAAAGCTCTCTCACAAACAATAAAAACAAAGTAAAACAATAAAATTTTTATAGAAAATCCAAAAATTATTGAAAAAAACAAAAAAAAAAAAATGATTAAGGAAATTGATTCCAAAATTAACAAAGAATTTAAAAAAGAATAAAAGTTTTTAAAGAAAACAATTAAACACAAAATAAAAAAAAAAAAAAATCTAATCATAAAAATTTAGATTAAATTCATTCAAATGCTAAGTTTTGTAGTTTAAAAAAAACATAAAATTGCAAATTTTAAAAAAAATAACTTTCAAAACTTAAGAATATCTATCTTAAAAGCTATTTTAATAAAATTAATGAATACAATTATATTAACTCTAATCACAATAACATTCTTGATATATTTTTTTTCTTCTCATCCTATAATATTAGCTTTTATGGTAATTTTACAATCAATTATTATAGCAAGACTAATTTCAAGAAAAGCTTTTTTTAGATGATTTGGATTTTTCATTTTCATCATCTATTTGGGAGGAGTTTTAATACTTTTTTCTTATATTATTAGCCTTATCAATTCTAAAAGAGTCATATTATTTACAAACAAAATATTATTTCTAACCATAATAGTTTTTTTTATATTAAACTTATTTAAAGAAAATATCAGATTTTTAGAAATTTCTTCAAGAAAATTTTCCAAACTAATTATATCTTCGTTCAGACTAAGATCAATAAAATTGAGATTATACCTTATACTATTTCTACTTTTAGTAATAGTAATAGTAGTTTTTATAACAGAAACTAGAAAAGGAAATATACGAAAAATTTAAGTTTAACAACTTTTCTTCTAAAACAGATTAAATCTATTTAAATAAGATTAAAAAAAAATTTCTTACAATAATTTAAAGTTTATTAAATTAAACATAATCTAAAAAACATTTTTTTAAGTTTAAGTAATTTTAAAAAAAATTTTTAATTTAAGTATTTAAAAAGAACTTATAATAATAATAGAAAAAATAAAATCTTGTTCCTTGTGTATCATGATATATAGAAATAAAAATATATTTATCTATCTCGAAAAAAAAAGAACTAGAAATCATTTTGTTTAATGTAACACAATTAAAAAAAAAGAAATCTAGAAATAAAAAATTTACATTTTTTTTGTTATCTAGTTATTTTAGAAAAGAATTTAATTTTAGCCACAATAAAATTTCTTGTGGACCAAGTTTTTAAGGGATTATCTTTACAAACAAATATAATAAAAAAAAAAAAGAAAAAAAGGAACTAAATTAACCAACAAATTTAATAATTTAAATTTTTTAAAATAAATTTTATATAAATTAAGAATCTATAAAATTTTTAAAACAAAAATAAGAACAAAAAATTATATAATTAGTAAATATAAAAAAATAAATTTAGGAACTCGGCAAATAAAATTATCCGAATGTTTAACAAAAACATTGTTTCTAGAAATTATTAGAAATAAAACCTGCTCAGTGAATATTTAAACAGCCTTAAAAGCTAAGGTAGCATAATAATTTGTCTTTTAATTGAAGGCTAGAATGAACGGTAAAACGAGATAAAAACTTTCTTAACTTAAAAAATTAAATTTTTCATTTAAGTTAAAAGACTTAAATAATTTTAAAGGACGACAAGACCCTATAGAGCTTAAAATCTTCCTTAAGTAAAAAAAAGAAGAATTTTTATTGGGGAAATAAAAAAATAAAAATTTTTTTTAAAAAAATCGATTTAAAGATTTAAAGATCCTTAAAAAAGAAATAAGAAAAAGTTACCTTAGGGATAACAGAGTTAAATTCTTTGAGAGACCAAATCGAAAAGAAATATTGCTACCTCGATGTTGAATTAAGATAAATAATACTAGAAGAAAAGTATGTAATTAGGTCTGTTCGACCTTAAAATCTTACATGATTTGAGTTAAGACCGGCGCAAGCCAGGTTGGTTTCTATCCTTAAAAAAACAACTTTTTTTAGTACGAAAGGACCAAAAAAGATAAAATTTTTAAACCAATTTTTAATTTTAATAAATTAAAGGATTTGATTGGTCTAAACTTTATATAATCCAAAAAAATTTATACTAGATTATTTTAAACACCAACATTAATAATTTTAAAATTAAAAAGTATTAACTAACTGTAGGTT